AATTAAATAGAATATAATATAACTTACTATAAGAGAATCTTATAATATAATCTATTATGTAGAATATATGATGATTACACGATTACCACTTGTATCATAGACTCTTATGATAATTACTATAGGTATAATATCAAACTTCCTAACAATGGAGTAGTATGATGAATACATCAAATATTTTGGGGAAAGGTATCAAACAATTGAAAAAAAAAAAGAAGTGGTACTGGAATCATTTGACCTATATGCGCAAATGGAATTCGGGCAAATCTTCCCCCGGAGTAGAACAAGAACCTAAAAGAATTGAAAGGCCCATTCAGGAACAAGAAAATTACATCGTTATTTGAATTTCGATGAAACAATACATCAATGAGAAGTTAGTTCAATAAGTTCATAAAATTCTTTTTTCTTTTTTACATTATAAAATATAAGGAAGGGGAGGAGGGCAAAACTCATGTAAAAAAAAAAGAAATAGGACTGGAATCAACACATTGATTTTTTTTTCGCAATTCTTTCGAACCGTATGCATCCAAAGGTGCACGTACGGCTCCTCAGGGATACAATTTTGTCCTAATCAACCGACTTCATCGAGAAAGATTACTTTTTTTAGGCCAAGAGGTTGATAGTGAGATCTCGAATCAACTTGTTGGTCTCATGGTATATCTCAGCATAGAAGATGATACTAGGGATCTTTATTTGTTTATAAATTCTCCAGGCGGATGGGTAATACCAGGAATAGCCATTTATGATACTATGCAATTTGTGTCACCGGATGTACATACAATATGTATGGGATTAGCCGCTTCAATGGGATCTTTCATTCTGGTCGGAGGAGAAATTACCAAACGTCTAGCATTCCCTCACGCTTGGCGCCAATGAGTTTTTTTATTTGAGAAAAAAAAAAGAATACTATGCCTTCGCTGTATCGAATATTAATCAAATAAAGAATAAGTAATAATAGCATGGCACTTCGAGTTCGATATGAACAAACCCTTATTGTTTTTTTTTCTAACATGAGATTTTGTATCGAGATAGTAGTATGAAAAAAGGGTTATTCCCAATTTGATTTATGTGTCAAGCAAGAGTCAATTTCAGCGTCACAAACCATTATTCTTCCACACCAGAAGTATCTTTCTTATTTTTATGTTATGAGAGAAAGAGTCAAAAAAATGGAAAAAATCATTTTCTCCTTATAAAAAAGAAACTTTGGGATTGCTAAACCACAGACGAGATAAATATATAAAGCAACAGAACCATCATAGTATCTTTTTTACTACTACGAAAGGAAGGGTGGTAAATGGATCATTTAACAATTTGGATCGGATGGGTTCTATTTATTCTTTCTTTTCGATAGAATTTCTTCTATCGAAAAAAGAAATTCCATTGCAGAGCCGTATGCAATGTTCAAAAGATGCCCGTACGGTTGTTTAATTCTATTTTTTATTGTTATTTTGATTCCCCCTTACTTTAACCCAATCGTGCGATATATAGATAGAAGAACCGTTCATGATGTTATATCAATATCATCAGGGTTATGATTCACCAACCTGCTAGTTCTTTTTATGAGGCACAAGCAGGGGAATTTATCCTGGAAGCAGAAGAACTATTGAAGCTTCGCGAAACTCTCACAAAAGTTTATGTACAAAGAACGGGCAACCCTTTATGGGTTATATCCGAAGATATGGAAAGGGATGTTTTTATGTCAGCAACAGAAGCCCAAGCTCATGGCATCGTTGATCTTGTAGCGGTCGAAAATGAAAATACTGGGAATTCCATATAAATAATAAATATAAGAATTCCATTTAAAAATTAGAAATTTCCGTATGAATAGAAATCATTCATAATCATCAACCATCAGGTTAAGATCGATCTAAGCCAACCCGCTCTATTCTATCTAGAATGAGATTCTATAGACATGCCATGCCAACCATTAAACAACTTATTAGAAACGCAAGACAGCCAATAAGAAATGTCACGAAATCTCCCGCTCTTCGAGGATGTCCTCAGCGTCGAGGAACATGTACTAGGGTGTAAGTGCGACTCGTTCAGTTCAGATCATGAGTTTGAAGAAATGCAAACCAGTATCAACGACCACTACCAATGAATTAGGATAGATAGAGTAGAAGACGGCCTTTTAATTGACTTTTATCTAAAAATGAAGATCTATCAGCTACCTAATTATGTTATGAATTTATGGTTTCTATTGGTGCAAATCCAATCACTCCGTTTGAGATGAGAAAGAATTCTCCATTGGTAACAAATAGTTATCCATTAAGCGGAGGAAAAAGGTTATGCTCCCTATTCCTATTCTTGAATAAAAAAACGGACTAATAGGGTCAGCTACCTAGCCAACTTTCAGAATTAAATGCCGTCACTGTATGGATAACTTTTTTGTGAAAAGGGTTATTACTTTCTAATTAGATAATTAGAATTGAAAAAAGAATTCTAATTGAAAAATGGATGGGTAGAGCCAAAGAGTGTGAACTATACAAGTTCACAATAAAATTTGATGAAATGAAAGAAGAGGCTCCGGTGTATAGAGAGGACCTCACCGTTTCAGAAGTTGCCATAGAAACGAGGGAACCCACTATTCTTTTTTATTTAGTAGCAGTCGATTTTATTATTTAGATACTTTGAATAAAGAAAAAATCGTGGTCGGGAAGGTCATAGTCGCAAAAGCCATTGGAATTTATATTTTATATATCGGAAGAATCCGTTTTGTTATTAATCGACCGGAGGAAAAGGATGACTGAAAGAAGAGAAATCAATTAGTTATTCAAGAAAGTTTCATTTGATTCAATGACCAGAGTTAAACGAGGATATACAGCTCGGAGACGTCGAAAAAAGATTCGTTTATTTGCATCAACCTTTATAGGGGCTCATTCAAGACTTACTCGAACGACTACTCAACAAAGAATGAGAGCTTTGGTTTCCTCTCATCGAGATAGGAGCAGGAAAAAGAGAGATTTTCGTCGTTTGTGGATCACTCGGATAAATGCGGTAACTCGTGAGGATAGACTATTCTATAGTTATAGCCTATTCATCCATAATCTGTACAAGAGACAATTGCTTCTGAATCGTAAAATACTTGCGCAAATAGCCCTATCAAATAAGAATTGTTTTGATATTATTTCAAATAAAATCATCAATTAAAAAGAAAATACAAATCAAATAAAAGAATCTTAATAGAATCTATTATAAAGTAAACAAGAATGATTGAAACAGGATTTCCCGGAGAATGGACTCCGGGAAGATAGAAGAAAAAGAAATTAAGATTTGAGTAGTAGGAATAAACGAACATCTTTCAAGAAAAAAAGATTTCTTCCCCATTTTTACTTTTTTATAATACAAGAATCAAATCTGGATTCTAGTTTTTTTTTCGAGCAAAACATTAACATGAGCTTGAGTTCCTATTGAAGTATATCTATTTCTTTTTGGTTCTAGGACCAGTAGTTCTAGGGATCGACTCCACTCTCTCCAATTGTTTCTCATTATTACGAAAAGGTAACGAAGATAAAATACGAGCTTGTTTTATAGCAATAGTAATTAATCGTTGTTGTTTCAAGGTCAACCTATTCGTCCGTCTAGATAAGATTTTTCCCTGTTCACTAAGAAATCGACTAATTAAACTCATGTTTCTATAATCGATTTGATCCCCCGATCCAATTGGGGGTAAACGCCTACGAAAAGATCGCTTGGATTTACGAAAAGGTTGTTTGGATTTATCCATGGTTTGCTTATTCCTTGTTTGTTTATTCCTTATATATAAAAGAATCTATAAAATAGAATTCTCTTTTTTTCTTATTCATTTAAGATTCGACCAAAATAGGATTTGGTTTGTATTATATATGTTAAGATGTAAAGTTCTTACTCTTCCCACTACTTGGAAAAATCACACACGCATTCCGTTACATCTATTTCTTTATTTCCCCATGAATCGTATACTTTTGACAATAGCGACAAAATTTTCTCAATTCTAATCGATTGGGTGTATTGTGTCGATTCTTTTGAGTAATATATCTAGAAATGCCCGGCGATTCTTTATTGATACCCTTTCGAACACAACAGGTACATTCCAAAATCACTCTAATTCTGATATCTTTACCCTTGGCCATGAACCTCCTTTTCTTTTTGGATCGATTTTACTTTAGAACTCTCTTCATTTTCTTTTTGACCCGAACCAAATAAAAAGAAAATAAAAAAAGAATATATATATATATTAAGAAAAGTTACTAACTAGAAATGGAATTCGTAAATATTTTCTTTTTCGAATTATTATTATTAGAATTCGAATGACTTCGAAGTACTATGTACTATAATATAAAGTAAATATAATTACTATTAATTACTATAACTATAAAGAAAGAGAGTCATATTCATTAATATAAGAATATTAAGAATATCGTAATAATTAATTAATACAATTTTTTCTAACTATGAATTATTCCTATCCTAATCTCAGTATTTTCTTCTTTCTATGTTAGAATTTCTCCTAGAATGGATCCACATTTCCATTTCTTTTCCCCCAAATTTTATCGTAGATTCACTGTATTTTGACTCAGGTTCGATACACTCTTTCTCTTTCTTTTTTTTTAGGATAGGAAAGAAAAAGGGAGCGAAATTGGAGCCGTGTTACGTAGAATTGTATCTCAAATCTTCTTCATTTCTTCACAGATCAATACAATAATTCAATCAGGATGAAAAAAAAGGGAATGACAAGGCATCTGGAAATAAACGATTAATTTCTATCAATAGACCTGCTAAAGACCCAAACCATAGAGTGGTTAGCACAGGTGCCGTTGAGAGATATGTTTTTATATCTCGCATTTAGAATCCTCCTTCTTATTTTATTTTCTCTTTTTTTTTTTTTCTTATTTATTTTAATTCTTTATTTGTATTGTATATTGTAATACATATATAGTTCTAGTTTGATATTCTAATACATAGAGATCATAGATAACCCGATCTTTTAGTTCAAGATCATTTGTTTTTGCTTGAAATGAAAT